CTATTTCTTTCCAATACTCTACTATAACTATATCATAGTCTCATCTTATATTTTAAGACTATTATAATACCTCGGGCGCCAATGAAACTATTTTAGTAAAATTTAAATGTCTCAATTCCCGGGCGATCGCACCAAAAACGCGAGTTCCTTTAGGATTTCCTTCTTGATCAATGACAACTGCGGCATTGTCATCATATCGTATTAGCATACCGTTGTCACGTTTAAGTTCTTTGCAGGTACGTACAATTACAGCTCGGACCACTTCCGATCTTTCTAGGGGCATATTTGGTACTGCTTCTTTAATCACAGCAACAATAACGTCACCGATATAAGCATATCGGCGATTACTCGCTCCTATGATTCGAATACACATCAATTCTCGAGCCCCACTGTTATCTGCTACATTCAAATGTGTCTGGGGTTGAATCATTTTTTTATTTGTTCTTTCAATGCAAAGGGCTAAGAAAAAGAAAGAAATATTTTTTGTCAAAAAAACCTTACATTTTTCATTCCCAAGATTTCTTTTCTTTGATTCTACATTCTTATCCCAACATAATAAATTGAGTTTTGATAGGCATTTTGGACGCTGCTATTGAAATTGCCTTTCTGGCTATATTTTCTGCGACCCCACCCATTTCATAAAGTATTCGACCCGGTTTAACAACAGCTACCCAATATTCAGGAGAGCCTTTACCCGAACCCATACGTGTTTCTGTGGGTCTTACTGTAACTGGTTTGTCGGGAAATATACGTACCCATATTTTTCCACCACGACGCGCATTTCGTGTCATTGCCCGCCGCCCTGCTTCTATTTGTCTAGATGTGATCCAAGCGGGTTCAAGCGCTTGAAGAGCATATTTACCGAAACTAATATGATTACCTCGATACGACATTCCCTTCATTCGTCCTCTATGTTGTTTACGGAATCTGGTTCTTTTGGGGTTATAGTTGATGGTTCTTTCTGAATTCCACCTCTACTACAGAACCGGACGTGAGAGTTTCGTCTCATCCAGCTCCTCGCGAAAAAAAGGATTCAAAATATTAAATTTGAATTGATATATATATATTTAATGAATAATAGATGAAATCGCGGTATTCTTTGACATTGAATCTAAATCCTATTAGTGTTTTGTATACCCTGTTTGGATATTTTGGATATATAATTAAACCTATTAAACATATATTTCTATTTATTTTTTCATTGTATCGTATCGGATTGCCCCAAATCCAAAATGTAGCAATCCAAAAAAGAATGTTTTCGCGGGCGAATATTTACTCGAAATATCTATTTTAGTTTAGTTGTAAGGTTAATTCCTCAGATCAGAATAGATGAATTATTTCTCGGTTCTTTCCGCCATCCCGACCAATGAATCGTTAGGATTTAGTTTCAATAAAATCTTCTGCATTCATGGGTTCCATCGTTCCCATCGCTTCTTGTTTAATGGTTAGGTCTTACTTAATTTTACAACGGAGCTCTTAATGAAATTTGTTTTTGAGTCAATTTTCTCAGTCTTTATTGGCTCAAGGCTCTTGGTTTTTTGTTCTATATCTATATCTATATCTATCATTTATTTATGTATGAATCAGTATTGATGCTTTATTACATTGTCTTTTATCAGATGACTAGATGACTCATAGACCTTACATATTGGAATTCTATATCATTGATATTATTTTTCTCTCTTTCTCTCACCCCTCTATCCTATCCACATATTTTTTCTATATTCCGGTTCATACCTTAGAATTAGATTTTTTTCTTTTTTAGTTTATGCAAAACAAATTTCAGTTGCTACAATGATATGAAAAATTTCTCATATCTTGACTGCTTTGTTGGATCTAGATAATGCGAAGTGATGAGTTGGTTCTTAGTTCTATAGTTATTAGCTCATACTAAGGGGCTTGTTTTTTTTTTGAACCTTAATTCCTAAAAAAACCAACGAGTCACACACTAAGCATAGCAATTATATCAAACATTCAATCGAATTTTTATTCAATCCTATAGAATTAAAATGAAAGAATTACGGAATTAAGAGCTCTTTTTTTTTTATCTTCAATCAAAAAAATGAACGAGTTTCTTATTTTTTGTTGGATTTTGGGGGTAAAAAAAAGAAAAGCCAAGGAAAGTTTTTTTATTCTTCATCTATAAATATCCAAATTTTGATACCTAATACGCCATAGATAGTTCGAACTGTATAGGCACAATAATCGATTTTAGCCCGAATTGTTTGTAGGGGAACCCTGCCTTCTCTGGTCCATTCGACGCGTGCAATTTCTTTTCCATCAATGCGCCCTGCAATTTGTACTTGAATTCCTTTTGTATCTGCTTGCTCGGTTAATTCAATAGCCTTTTTCATTGCTTTGCGAAAAGAAACTCTATTTTTTAATTGTCCGGCTATAAATTCTGCAATAATATTAGGATTTCCATAAGGCTTTGCAATTCGTGTGATAGCAATATTGAGTTTTCGGTTTATACAATTAAACTCTTTTTGTAGATTCGTCT